TGTACTAAAAAACAAGTGAGCGTAATTCCTCCCAGACAATAAAATATGTTGACATGAGGAGGAACGTATTTACTAGTTATATCATCTGCAATCGCCTGAATCTCGAGACGTTCTTCGAACCAATCGTAGACTTTATTGAGATAGGTAAACCAAGAGAACTCCCCTCTGAGAACCGTATATGAGAATTTCATCTCGTACGGCTCAAACAAAACCACCCCAATACTGGTATGGAATAGAAAATTGGAAACTTCTTAATTTTTTGATTCAATCTTATCTAAAAATACGAAAGAATAAAAATCAGAAAGCTATTCTTTGTGGTTATAATTAGAATGCCAAAAAATCAAGTCGACTCGCTTATCTTTATGTTGATCGTTACAGGCCTCTTGAATCTTCTTTTTACCTATTTCATTTTCTTTGATTTGTTATTTTGAGTTGTATGTAATGCAGCTTTCCTTTTGTTTTCTTTATTATTGATAGGAATTTTCTTGTTAAGACCCTATGAATCAATTGAAACCTCAGATTCATACTAGAACCACGATGATTCAATAAAACCTTCAAACTAAGTCCAAAGATTCCATGAGTAAGAACCCTTGGATCATCATTTATTCAAGTTTGTGCTTTGAGTAAAATAAAAGCAGAAATGGGGAATTTGAAAGAAGAAAAATCTTGCAATTGCAAATTTTTTCTTTGGAAAAATTTTTTGAATCCGGCCAAGGGGTCTGAATATTAAGTATGAATCATAGTTCGAATACTTCGTGATCTATTTCATATATTCCGTGCTCCAGATACTAGAATGAATATCCGACGGGGTAAAACCATCTCGATCAAGACGACAGACCTATGCTCTGTACTATCAATAGGATCAATTCGAACAAGTCGCACACTCATATTCCGGAAATACAGAAATAAAAAATTCGCGGTCGAACTACCAATCAACTAAAATAAAAATCCGATACCTAAATGCTTATTTAAAAGGTAGTATTTTGTGATTCTTGTAAATTTCATTCTAATTCAGTGAAATTCCGTCCAGTAAAACGGACGAATTATAAATCTCCAAAATAATAGATAGGAATACCGCAAATAAAGCCATTGCGACACCCATCAAAGGAGTAGTTCCCCATCCAGGAGCTACTTTACCATATTCCGAATTCAAGGGTTTCAACAACCCCCCTGCAGAAGTTCTTTTTGGACGAGCTCTCGAACTACCCTCAACTGTTTGTGCAGCCATAAATCCTATTTTGTATTGATTGAGATCTGTTGACTTTGTATACCATTCCGTTGTAAATAAACGATCTTATCATGGATCCAGTGTGGTCTTGAAATTCTATAATAATGGAAACAGCAACCCTAGTCGCCATCTCTATATCTGGGTTACTTGTAAGTTTTACTGGGTACGCCTTATATACCGCTTTTGGGCAACCCTCTCAACAACTAAGAGATCCATTCGAGGAACACGGGGACTAGTTGAAGTAGAAGTAATGGGCCTCCCAATATTGGGAGGCCCATTACTTCAATTGAGATAAAAAAAAAAATCATTTTGTTTTTTTAGTTGGAACTTTAGGCGGTTCTCGAAAAAAGATAGCGAAAAAAATGATCCCTAGAGTCGAGACTAAGAGGAATGTATAAACCAATGCTTCCATAAATTCGATCGTGGTTTCCAATTATAGCTTCCATACCTGTTTATTTGGGATCATCCCCCGGATTAAAGAAAAAAAAGAATCAAAAAGGGGCGGCGATTTAAATCCAGATTTCTCCAGTACCTTATACCTTATTTAAAATAAAAAGCACAAATCGAAAATAGAAGCAGAAGCGAGAAACCCAAAATAGCAGAGCAATGCTGCATCAGACTACTTGTCTTCTTGTAGTTGGATCTCCAAGTTTTTGGAATACTCCAAATTCCACTTGAGCATCCAAATCCGGGTCAATACCAGCAAAAACATCTCTGAACAAGGTTCTAGCACCATGCCAAATGTGTCCGAAGAAGAAAAGCAGAGCAAATGAAGCGTGTCCAAAAGTAAACCAGCCCCTTGGGCTGCTACGAAAAACACCATCGGATTTCAAAGTAGCACGATCTAATTCAAAAATTTCACCCAATTGAGCACGTCTAGCATATTTTTTCACAGTAGCAGGATCGCTATAACTCACACCATTCAGCTCGCCACCATAGAACTCAACGGTTACACCTACTTGTTCGACACTATACTTCGATTCTGCCCTTCGAAAAGGAACGTCGGCTCTAACAATTCCATCTCCGTCTACCAAAACAACTGGAAATGTTTCAAAAAAAGTAGGCATACGACGTACAAAAAGTTCACGCCCTTCTTTATCTCTAAATATAGGGTGTCCTAACCACCCGACAGCTATTCCATCCCCGTTATCCATTGAACCCGCTCTGAATAATCCCCCTTTCGCAGGATTATTTCCGATGTAATCATAAAAAGCTAATTTTTCAGGAATTTTAGACCAAGCTTCTGATAAACTTTGATTTTCGGCTAGTCCAGCACTGACTCTTCGATATATTTCTTGCTGAAAGTATCCCTGATCCCATTGATAACGGGTGGGACCAAATAATTCGATGGGGGTAGTTGCTGACCCATACCACATAGTTCCAGCAACAACAAACGCTGCAAAAAAGACAGCAGCGATGCTGCTGGAAAGAACGGTTTCAATATTGCCCATACGCAATCCTTTGTATAAGCGTTGCGGCGGGCGGACACTGAGATGGAATAAGCCTGCTAATATGCCCAATGTCCCTGCCGCAATATGATGAGAGGCTATTCCTCCTGGAACAAAAGGATCAAAACCTTCCACACCCCATGCGGGATTTACAGATTGTACCTTTCCAGTTAGTCCATACGGGTCAGACACCCATATTCCAGGACCATACAATCCTGTTACATGAAATGTCCCAAAACCAAAGCAAGCCACTCCTGAGAGAAATAAATGAATTCCAAAGATTTTAGGCAAATCCAAAGAACGTTTTCCTGTACGGTCATCAACAAATATTGCTAGATCCCAATACACCCAATGCCAGATAGCTGCCAAGAAGCACAAGCCGGAAAACACAATATGTGCCCCCGCTACACCTTCGTAACTCCAAATACCCGGATTCGTTACCGTCCCCCCTGTAATACTCCAACCACCCCATGAATCGGTTATTCCTAAACGAGTCATGAAGGGTATAACGAACATGCCTTGTCTCCACATTGGATCAAGAACTGGATCGGAGGGATCAAAAACAGCTAATTCATATAGAGCCATTGAACCGGCCCAACCCGCAACCAGGGCTGTATGCATTATATGGACAGCAATCAAACGACCGGGATCATTCAATACGACGGTATGAACACGATACCAAGGCAAACCCATGGGACTACCCCTTATATTAATAAAAAATAGACACTATGTAACTTTATTGCATTGAAAAAAACTATGCTATGTACCCCTTTTTTCAGGGGATTATCTCGAAAAAGGGATTAATATTAATATTTGTTCTATTCTTTTAGTAATAATGGAAGAGTTCGGTTCGTAGGAAAAAAGAGAAGCAGATCTATTCTATACTCGATAAGTACCAATACGCAATGGGGGTTGATTCCCTTTTCTATGAGCGAATGGATCCATATTTGGTCATCATTCAAAAGACTTATTCGTAAGAATTTTCCTTTATTTTATGAACTTCGTCAATCTATGTATAAACTAAGATAACGGCCACTAGTATTAAGACAAGAAGCCCATTATTACGCTTCCACATCAAAGTGAACTAGAGTACTTAATTCTTTTTTCTTTCATTTTATGCCTATTGGTGTTCCAAAAGTACCTTATCGAAGTCCCGGGGACAGGCATCCATCTTGGGTTGACATATAGTGCGACTTGTCAGATCTATTGGGTCATATGGGATTTCCCCGTTCTCTCCCCCGATGGAGATATCCTCTGTTTCGCCCAAAAAATTGATTGAATTATCAAAAATTTGTAGCGTGAAATGCAATGAAGTGCAATTAGATCTATTTCGTGAGGAAGCATCCAGATTAATATTAGCAATAAATCAATTTTATGGTCGTCTTGGCTGGACCAATAAAATGAGGTATCCAGGCTCCGTTTAGAAAAACCCAATTGGTAATATATCTATGATTATTACTTATATCATAAACGATTCCTTTATTCGAAAAGCGATCTCAAACTGTTAATCAACGGAATACTAAATATGATGAATATGTCAAATATTTGGCGGAAGACATGAAAGAAATGAATTAAAAAAAGGGGGAAGTCATAGCAAAAAAGAGACGTGGTATTGGGGTCATTTGTCCTATATGTGCAAATCAAAATCGGGCGAATCCTTACTCGGAGTAGAGCATAAACCTAAAAAAATGGAAGAAGCACATTCAATTCAGGAACAAGAAAATGGCATCGTGATTTTTGGATCGGATCTCGATGAAAAAATACATCAATGAAAAGTTAGTTCGATAAGTCGATAAGTTTAGTGAATAGCTTTTTTATATTAGAATTATAGGTCTAGGAAACCGGCTAAACTCATCGTTCTTGAAAACCGGAAGAAAAGCCCCCTCGATAGAAGGAGCCCGCGAGGAAAAAAGAAAGGAAAGGGGCTAGGAGCTACACATTGATTTGTTTTTCGCAAGTTTTGTTGAACCGTATGCATCAAAAGATGCCTGTACGGCTCCGAAGGGATACTGTTTTATCCTAATCAACCGACTTTATCGAGAAAGATTACTTTTTTTAGGTCAAATGGTTGAGAGCGATATCTCGAATCAACTTATTGGTATTATGGTATATCTCAGTATAGAGAACGAGACCAAGGATTTGTATTTATTTATCAACTCTCCTGGCGGATGGGTAATACCCGGGATAGCAATTTATGATACTATGCAATTTGTGCGACCCGATGTACAGACAATATGCATGGGATTGGCCGCCTCTATGGGGTCTTTTCTCCTGGCCGCAGGAGCAAGTACCAAACGTCTAGCATTCCCTCACGCTTGGCGCCAATGAGTTTTTTATTTGAGAGAAAAAAGAAGACTATGCCTTCGCCATATGAATTCTTAATATTAAGTAATAATAGCATGGCACTTCGAATTCGATATGAAAATTGTTAGTGTTTTTTTTTTTCAAAATATTTGATTATGTATCGAAGCAGTAGTATGAGATAAAGAAGGGTATTCCGAGTTTATCTTACCTATCGGAGGCCTATTGCAGCGCCACAAACCTTTTTCACGCCGGAAGGTTCTTAACAAGATTTATGGTATGAAAGAGTACGAAAATAAAAAAAGAAGATTATTTTTGATTTATTTCTTTTTTTATTTTTATTAAAAAAAAAAAAAAAAGAAACTTTGGGATTGCTGAATCACAAACGAAATAAATATATAAAGCAACGGAGCCATCATAGTATTTTTGAACTCCTCAAAAAAAAAGAAGGGTGGTAATTGGATCATTTACCCATCTGGGTATAATAGAACCCCCTTTTTATCCTTGTTTGATGAAGGGTAAAAAGCAAATTCCATTGGCGAGCCGTATGCAATGCGAAAAAGTGCCCGTACGGTTGTTCAATTCTATCTTTTTCTTTATCTTTATCTCTTCCCCTCGCCGAATCGTGCGAGCTAGAGGAACCTTTTATTTATGTTATAATATATCATCAGGGTCATGATCCATCAACCTATTGGCGCTTTTTATGGGGCACAAACGGGAGAATTTATCCTGGATACGGAAGAACTACTGAGACTGCGCGAAATCCTTACAATGGTTTATGTACAAAGATCGGGCAAGCCCTTATGGGTTGTATCCGAAGACATGGAAAGGGATACTTTTATGTCAGCAACAGAAGCCCAAGCTCATGGACTTGTTGATCTTGTAGCGGTTGGATAAAACACAGCAGTCACTTCTTAAGGGTTTAATATTCTATTAAACAGAAGAAATTCATAATCATCCGGTTAGGATCGATCTAAACCAGCCCATAATGGATAATTCAGCATGCCAACTATTAAACAACTTATTAGAAACCCAAGACAGCCAATCAGAAACGTTACCAAATCCCCCGCTCTGCGGGGATGCCCTCAGCGCCGAGGAACATGTACAAGGGTGTATGTGCGACTCGTTTCAATCATGGGCTGAGACAAAACAAAAGAAAGAAAACCTTTTTTAAATATCAATGATCAGTACCTGTGAATCGGATAGAATAGAAGAAGAACTCCATTCACTATCTAAAAAAAGATCGATCTATCATATCTTTCTATTGTGTATGAAATTTATGGTTTCCACTGGCGCAAATTCCACCACCTCAATTTGCAATTTAAGGTGAGAAAGAATTCCCCATTGGTAACAAATAGTTATCCATTAAGCGGGGGAAATACTATAAAAAAGTAGAAAGATTATCTTTCTACTCTTGCAAGAACGGACTTACAAGGTCAACTACCCCACCAATCTTCATAATTAAATACCGTTACTGTATAAGGTCTATCTCGTTATGAAAGACCTATTACTAGAAAATTCATGGGTAGAGCCCGAAGAGTGGTAACTGTACAAGTTACCAATAGAATTGATTAAATGAAGGAAGTGGCTCCGGTGTATAGAGAGGGCCTCACCGTTTAAGAAGTAATCATAGAGACGACGGAACCCACAATTTCTTTATCTATTTACTACTTTATTTTTTTTTTTACTATTTTCTTTCCAATGCCTCGACAAAAGGTAAAAGCGTGGTCGGGAAGGTTAGAGTAGCAAAAGCCATTGGAATTTTTATTTTATAAATTGGAAGAGTCCGTTTTGTTATTAATAGACTAGGAAAGGAGAAAAAAATAACTGAAAGAAAGGAAATCAATTAGTTATTCATCAAAGTTTCATTTATTCAATGACCAGAATTAGACGAGGATATATAGCTCGGAGACGTAGAACAAAAATGCGTTTATTTGTATCAAGCTTTCGCGGGGCTCATTCACGACTTAGCCGAACAATTACTCAACAGAAAATAAGAGCTTTGGTTTCGGCTCATCGCGATAGAGATAGGAAAAAAAGGGATTTTCGTCGTTTGTGGATCACCCGAATAAATGCAGTAATTCGCGGAAATCTGGTATCCTATAGTTATAGTAGATTAATATACAATCTGTATAAGGCGCAGTTGGTTCTTAATCGTAAGATACTTGCACAAATAGCTATATCAAATAGGAATTGTCTTTATATGATTTCCAATGAGATTATAAAATAAGGAAATTGGAAGGAATCCATTATAATTTTTAAACGGAGTTCTCTGGAGAATGAACTCCAGTAAGAGGAAGGTAGAGTAGAAATAATATGATAAAGTCGTCAAAATGAGCGAACACGCTCAATAAAAAAAAAGATTGATTTTATTCTTCTTTACCAATTCTTTTTTTTTTTCTTACGGCACGGCTGCTTCGCAGATTTTTTGAACAAAACATCCATCTGTGTTTGAGTTCGGATTGGAATTTTTATTTAATTGAAGAGTAAGCCTATTTTTTTCTGGTTCGAAGACCGGGAGGTCTAGCGGTCAACCCACTTCTTTCAAATTGTTTCTCATTATTAAGAAAAGGTAACGAAGATAAAATACGAGCTTGTTTTATAGCAATAGTAATTAATCGTTGTTCTTTTAAGGTCAATCTATTCACCCGTCTAGATAATATTTTTCCTTGTTCACTAAGAAATCGACTAATTAAAGTCATGTTTCTATAATCAATTCGATCCCCCGATTGGATCGGGGGCAACCGCCTACGAAAAGATCGCTTGGATTTAAGAAAGAGTCGCTTGGTTTTATCCATAATTTGTTTATTCCTTATCCCTAAAATCCCATTTGGATGAAATCAAAAAATGATTTATAGAATCAATTATAGGATTTGGTTTGTCTAGATTTATTTATTTGTTTTTATTTAAATATATGAAATAATCTAGATATATATCTAGATTATTTTTTCATGTTCCTTGGAGGGGTGACACAAAAGCACGCGGCTTGACTCTATCTATTTTTTTATCTCCCCATGAAGTGTATGCTTGTAACAATAGGGACAGAATTTTCTCAATTCCAATCGACTGGGTGTATTGTGTCGATTCTTTTGAGTAATATATCTGGAAATACCCCTTGATTCCTTATTAACACCGTTTCGAACACAACTAGTACATTCCAAAATAACCCTTACTCGGACCTCTTTACCCTTGGCCATGAACCTCCTTGGGGTTTTTGATTCACCCAACTTTTCTATTTTCCGACCCGAAACGAATAAGAAGCACGGGACAAAAAAATAGAAGCTAACCGCTCAAAAAAAACTTATGAAATAAAGATTTTTTTTCAATCAATATAGTAAATAAATAGGAAATAATAAGTAATACAAGAATTTCTAACTATATTGCTAAATCGCAGTCCAGTATTTCATTTAAGGATCTTGTAGTGGAGGATACTCTTATCCTAGCCATATTTTGATTTCCGTTTTCTTTTACCTGTCTATGTGCTTTTAACTGGATAATTAATTTAATCGGAGCCTGAACCCAGGCTTCGCTGAGGTTGAAGCCACCTTTTTTCTTTTGCTTTCCTTCTTTATTCTATCTAATTGTAAAACAAAAAAACGAAAAGAGGGGAAAGAGAGATTAGTCACAAAAATTTGATTCTAGCTCTAATCTTCTTCACCCCGTTCCAGTTCAATAACTAGAATGAAAAAAACGGAAATGTCAATGCGTCGGGGAATAAACGGTTGATTTCTATCAATAACCCTGCTAAAGACCCGAACCATAGAGTACTTAGTACCGGTGCCACGGAAAGATATGTTTTTAGATCTCGCATTGAAAATCCTCCTTCTTTTTTGTTTTTGTATTCCCTATTGGAATATATTATGGTAAGAGATGTATATGTAGTTAAAGGCCCACTTGTAGTTGTGCGCGGAATCCCTAATTCAAATTGAAATGCGCAATGATTCGGTATATAAGATTTGATTTTCTTTTTTTTTTTTTTTCTTAAAACAGAAAATGGGTCACTTTACGCCTGCGAATTCCCAAGAAAAATAATAATTTATTATTATTATATGGTATATGATATGAGACCAAAAACAAGAAAAGGCAAAATCCATTTTGCATATCACTAAAGGGAATAAAAAAATAAGGATGTGGAAAACAAGACAGGGATTCTTTACAATGATATTGTAGACCAATTGAAAGGGATGTAGCGCAGCTTGGTAGCGCGTTTGTTTTGGGTACAAAATGTCACGGGTTCAAATCCTGTCATCCCTACCAATTACCGCTCAGAGCAGCAGTAACGCGAGATCCTTTTTTTTTAGATGATTTCATTTTGACATACATAAATTTATATTTTATGATATATGATAGTATACACATACAAGAATTGTTGGGGTAAAAAAAAGAAATCTCCTTATTTCCAGCCTTTTTCGTTGTGATAAGAAAGCGCTCTTAGTTCAGTTCGGTAGAACGTGGGTCTCCAAAACCCAATGTCGTAGGTTCAAATCCTACAGAGCGTGATTCCGCTCTTGTCGTCTTAGATCTAAAACCATACACACTGAACTGAAATAATTGAACAGCAATCTGAATTTGACTCTGACCTCCCCCTCGGATTAAATTAAAGAAGGGAGGGGGTCAGTTAAAAAAAGAGATGTTAATTAATCAAAGGTCCAACTGATCACCACGTCTGTATTGTAAATAGGCGGTTACGAATAATCCAGCCAAAGTAATAGGAATTAGACCTAAGACGATTCCAAATAGAAAGACTTCAATCATTTGAATTTGATTTTTTTTTTTTTTGAAAGGTTAAAAAGAGAGGTAATATCTATCCCTAAATATTAATCCGCCTTGCCTAGGAATCTCAATAACCAATAATTGGTAATTAACGTGGTACGGTAAGGAACTAGAAAATATGTGGAATACCACAGAAGGGTTTCTTTTTATGAATTATTCATTCAATTAATTTCAAATAAGTCCTATCTTACTCAGACCAATAAATAGAGCCGAGGTTATAGTTAAAGCCGCTAGTAGAAAACCAAAATAA